GCTAGCGTAGCTTAAAATAAAGCATAGCACTGAAGATGCTAGGACGGGCCCTAGAAAGCTCCGCATGCATAAAGGCTTGGTCCTGACTTTACTGTTAACTTTAGCACAAATTACACATGCAAGTGTCCGCACCCCTGTGAGAATGCCCTTAATCCCCTGCCCGGGGACGAGGAGCAGGTATCAGGCACTAATTTCTTAGCCCAAAACACCTTGCCACGCCACACCCCCAAGGGAATTCAGCAGTGATAAATATTAAGCCATAAGTGAAAACTTGACTTAGTTAATGCTAAGAGGGCCGGTAAAACTCGTGCCAGCCACCGCGGTTATACGAGAGGCCCTAGTTAATAGATACGGCGTAAAGGGTGGTTAGGGGAAACAAAATTAAAGCCAAAGGGCCTCCTGGCCGTCATACGCTCCCGAGTGTCCAAAGCCCATAAACGAAAGTAACTTTAATATAGTCCACCTGACTCCACGAAAACTGAGAAACAAACTGGGATTAGATACCCCACTATGCTCAACCGTAAACCTAGACGTTAGTACACATAAACGTCCGCCAGGGCACTACGAACGTTAGCTTGAAACCCAAAGGACTTGGCGGTGCCTTAGACCCCCCTAGAGGAGCCTGTTCTAGAACCGATAACCCCCGTTAAACCTCACCACTTCTAGTCACCCCCGCCTATATACCGCCGTCGTCAGCTTACCCTGTGAAGGATTAACAGTAAGCTAAATGGACACACTCCAAAACGTCAGGTCAAGGTGTAGCGAATGAAGTGGGAAGAAATGGGCTACATTTTCTATTATAGAATACTTACGAATAGTACCCTGAAAAATTACTCGAAGGAGGATTTAGTAGTAAAAAGGAAAAAGAGTGTCCTTTTGAACCCGGCTCTGAGGCGCGTACACACCGCCCGTCACTCTCCCCGTCACACGCGATAAATATTCTTAATACCAAAGCACCGACAAGGGGAGGCAAGTCGTAACATGGTAAGCGTACCGGAAGGTGCACTTGGATCAAACCCAGGATGTGGCTGAGACAGTTAAGCATCTCCCTTACACCGAGAAGACATCCATGCAAATTGGATCACCCTGAACTAAACAGCTAGCTTAATCATAAAACTAACCCAATAACATAAATAATATAAAATTAACTAAATTAGAAGACTAAACCATTTTTCCACCTTAGTACGGGAGACGGAAAAGGTAACTTTAAGCAATAGAGAAAGTACCGCAAGGGAAAGCTGAAAGAGTAGTGAAACAACCCATATAAGTACAAAAAAGTAGAGCCTAACCCTCGTACCTTTTGCATCATGATTTAGCCAGCACAACACAAGCAAAGCGACCTCTAGTTTGAAACCCCGAAACCAAGTGAGCTACCCCGGGACAGCCTATAAAGGGCGAACCCGTCTCTGTGGCAAAAGAGTGGGAAGAGCCCCGGGTAGAGGTGATAAACCTACCGAACTTGGTGATAGCTGGTTGCCTAAGAAATGAATAGAAGTTCAGCCTCGCGCCCCTTTAACCAACTAAGAAATATCTAAGCCAAGTACAAAAGAGAAACACGAGAGTTAATTAAAGGGGGTACAGCCCCTTTAACTAAGGACACAACCTTAAATAGGAGGATAAGAATCATATTTTATAAAACTAGTCATTTCAGTGGGCCTAAAAGCAGCCATCTGAATAGAAAGCGTTAAAGCTCAAACGACATACAGTTTATTATACTGATAAAAAACCCAACTCCCCTAAAAATATTAGGCTATTCCATGCCACCATGGAAGTAACTATGCTAAAATGAGTAACAAGAGGGCACAACCCTCTCCCTACACAAGTGTAAACTAGATCGGATAAACCACTAGAAATTAACGAACCCCAAAAAAGAGAGTAATGTGAGTAACAAGAAAATCAAGAAGCTACCACAACATATATATCGTTAAACCCACACTGGACTGTTACAAGGAAAGACTAAAAGAAATGGAAGGAACTCGGCAAACACAAGCCTCGCCTGTTTACCAAAAACATCGCCTCCTGCAAACCCCTATGTATAGGAGGTCCAGCCTGCCCGGTGACTAAGTTTAACGGCCGCGGTATTTTGACCGTGCAAAGGTAGCGCAATCACTTGTCTTTTAAATGAAGACCTGTATGAATGGCTAAACGAGGGCTTAGCTGTCTCCCATTTCAAGTCAGTGAAATTAATCTACCCGTGCAGAAGCGGGTATAAAAATACAAGACGAGAAGACCCTTTGGAGCTTAAGGTACAAATTCACCTATGTTAAACAACTTAATAAATAAGTAAGAACTTAATAGAAATTGGAATTTTACCTTCGGTTGGGGCGACCATGGAGAACAAACAATCCTCCAAGTGGACTGGGATTAAACCCTAGAACCAAGAAACACAACTCTAAGTCACAGAAATTCTGACCAATCATGATCCGGCCACTAAGACCGATCGACGAACCAAGTTACCCTAGGGATAACAGCGCAATCCCCTCCAAGAGTCCATATCGACGAGAGGGTTTACGACCTCGATGTTGGATCAGGACATCCTAATGGTGCAGCCGCTATTAAGGGTTCGTTTGTTCAACGATTAAAGTCCTACGTGATCTGAGTTCAGACCGGAGCAATCCAGGTCAGTTTCTATCTGTAATGTCATTTTTCCCAGTACGAAAGGACCGGAAAAAGAAGGCCCATGCTAAAAGCACGCCTTACCCTTAATTAATGAAGACAACTAAATTAAATAAAGGGAGGACTAAAAATGCGGGCCGAAATAAGGCCATAATTAAGATGGCAGAGCATGGTAATTGCAAAAGGCCTAAGCCCTTTCAATCAGGGGTTCAAATCCTCTTCTTAATAATGATAAACACCCTATTGACGCACCTAATTAACCCACTCGCATATATTGTACCTGTCCTACTAGCCGTAGCTTTCCTTACACTCCTTGAACGTAAAGTTTTAGGTTATATACAATTACGAAAAGGGCCAAATATTGTAGGACCCTATGGGCTCCTACAACCAATTGCAGACGGGGTTAAACTTTTTATTAAAGAACCAATCCGCCCATCTACATCATCCCCATTCCTATTCTTAGCAGCCCCCATACTTGCACTAACTCTGGCTATAATATTATGAGCACCTATACCAATACCCCAACCGGTAGTAGATTTAAACCTAGGAGTCTTATTTATTCTAGCACTATCAAGCCTAGCCGTATACTCAATTTTAGGGTCAGGCTGAGCATCCAACTCAAAATACGCACTAATTGGTGCCCTACGAGCAGTGGCCCAAACAATCTCATATGAAGTAAGTCTTGGATTAATTTTACTCTCCGTCATTATCTTCTCTGGGGGTTATACATTACAAATATTTAATACAACACAAGAAAGTATCTGACTCCTAATCCCAGCCTGACCACTAGCTGCAATATGATATATCTCCACCTTAGCCGAAACAAACCGTGCACCATTTGACCTAACAGAAGGCGAATCCGAGCTAGTATCAGGTTTCAACGTCGAATATGCCGGTGGACCATTCGCCCTATTCTTTCTGGCCGAATACGCTAATATTTTATTAATAAACACCTTATCAGCCATTCTTTTCCTGGGCGCATCGCACATACCATCCATTCCAGAATTAACAACAATTAATTTAATAACTAAAGCCGCACTCCTATCAGTAATATTTTTATGAATTCGAGCCTCATACCCACGATTCCGATACGACCAATTAATACATCTGGTTTGAAAAAACTTCCTTCCTCTAACCTTAGCCCTAGTCCTCTGACATACCGCCCTCCCAATTGCACTTACAGGACTTCCTCCACAGTTATAACCCAAGGAACCGTGCCTGAATTTTCAAGGACCACTTTGATAGAGTGATTTATGAGGGTTAAAGTCCCCCCAGTTCCTAGAAAGAAGGGAGTTGAACCCATGCTCAGGAGATCAAAACTCCTTGTGCTTCCTCTACACCACTTCCTAAGATAAGGTCAGCTAATAAAGCTTTCGGGCCCATACCCCGAACACGACGGTTAAAACCCCTCCCCTATCAATGAATCCCTATGTACTCACCATCCTATTATCAAGCCTAGGATTAGGAACCACCCTAACCTTTGCCGGCTCGCACTGATTATTAGCCTGAATAGGACTAGAAATTAATACTTTAGCAATTATCCCATTAATAACCCAACAGCACCACCCCCGAGCAGTTGAAGCAGCCACAAAATACTTTTTAACTCAAGCAACAGCCGCAGCAATAATCCTATTCGCCGCAACTACAAATGCATGAGTAGTAGGCGAATGAGATATTAACAATCTATCCCACCCAATAGCTTCTTCAATAATAATCGCCGCCCTAGCACTAAAAATTGGACTAGCACCAATACACTTCTGACTACCAGAAGTACTTCAAGGGCTTGACTTACTTACAGGTTTAATTTTATCTACCTGACAAAAACTAGCCCCACTCGCACTAATTATTCAAGTAGCACCTGCCATTAACCCAACAATGCTCACACTACTAGGGATTCTATCTACACTAGTTGGAGGCTGGGGCGGACTTAACCAAACTCAAATCCGAAAGATTTTAGCCTACTCCTCAATCGCTCACATAGGGTGAATAATTATTATTTCACAATATGCCCCTCACCTGACACTACTCACCCTAAGTATATACCTGTTAATAACATCCGCAGCATTCCTATCACTAAAAATAACATCAACCACAAAAATTACAACCATAACAACAACATGATCAAAAGCCCCAATACTAGCGTCAACTACGGCCCTCACTCTTCTCTCATTAGGAGGACTCCCACCATTAACAGGATTCATACCTAAATGATTAATTCTACAAGAAATAGCAAAACAACAGCTATCACTTACAGCAACAATCATAGCCCTAGCCGCTCTTCTAAGCCTATACTTCTACTTACGATTATGTTATGCAATAATCCTCACCATCTCCCCAAATACAACCAACGCTATAATACCGTGACGAACTCGTACAACCCAATCTACAATTGCCCTCGCCGTTCTCACTACAACTGCCCTTGGGCTTCTACCAATCACCCCAGCCATTTTAACACTCATCACCTAGAGACTTAGGATAAATTAGACCAAGAGCCTTCAAAGCTCTAAGCAGGAGTTAAAATCTCCTAGTCCCTAACTAAAACCTGCGGAACTTCATACCACATCTTCTGAATGCAACCCAGACACTTTAATTAAGCTAAGGCCTTACTAGATGAGAAGGCCTCGATCCTACAAGATCTTAGTTAACAGCTAAGCGCCCAAACCAGCGGGCATTCATCTATCTTTCCCGCCGTTAGCCGGGTAAGGCGGGAAAGCCCCGGCAAACGTAAATCTGCGTTTTTGGATTTGCAATCCAACGTGTACTCTCACTGCGGGGCTGATAGAAAGAGGATTCAAACCTCTATATGCGGAGCTGATAGAAAGAGGATTCAAACCTCTATATGCGGAGCTACAATCCGCCGCCTATTTCGGCCATCCTACCTGTGGCAATCACGCGCTGATTCTTCTCTACAAACCACAAAGACATTGGCACCCTCTACTTAGTATTTGGTGCCTGGGCCGGAATAGTTGGAACTGCTCTAAGCCTACTAATTCGAGCTGAGTTAAGCCAGCCAGGGTCCCTCCTTGGCGATGATCAAATCTATAATGTTATTGTTACCGCACATGCCTTCGTCATAATCTTCTTTATAGTAATACCTATTCTTATTGGTGGTTTTGGTAACTGACTTGTCCCACTAATAATCGGAGCCCCAGACATGGCATTCCCACGAATAAATAATATAAGCTTCTGACTCCTACCACCATCTTTCCTTCTGCTACTAGCCTCATCTGGTGTTGAGGCCGGAGCTGGTACAGGATGAACAGTCTACCCGCCCCTAGCGGGTAATCTAGCTCATGCTGGAGCATCCGTGGACCTAACTATCTTCTCCCTTCATTTAGCGGGTGTATCATCAATCCTCGGGGCAGTTAATTTTATTACAACTACAATTAATATAAAACCCCCAGCCATATCCCAATATCAAACCCCACTATTTGTATGATCCGTACTAGTTACTGCTGTCTTATTACTGCTGTCCCTACCAGTTCTGGCTGCCGGAATTACAATACTTCTAACAGACCGGAACCTTAACACTACATTCTTTGATCCTGCAGGGGGAGGGGATCCCATCCTTTACCAACACTTATTCTGATTCTTTGGCCACCCAGAAGTGTACATCTTAATCCTACCCGGATTTGGTATTATCTCTCACGTCGTAGCCTATTATGCAGGTAAAAAAGAGCCATTCGGGTACATAGGAATGGTGTGGGCTATGATGGCCATCGGCCTATTAGGGTTTATTGTATGGGCCCACCACATATTTACAGTCGGGATAGACGTAGACACCCGCGCATACTTTACATCCGCAACAATAATTATTGCTATTCCGACGGGGGTTAAAGTTTTTAGTTGACTAGCTACACTCCACGGGGGATCAATTAAATGAGAAACACCAATATTATGAGCCCTGGGCTTCATCTTCCTCTTTACAGTAGGCGGTTTAACAGGAATTGTACTAGCCAATTCATCCCTAGATATTGTATTACATGATACTTACTATGTAGTTGCACATTTTCACTATGTCCTATCAATAGGAGCCGTATTTGCAATTATAGCAGCTTTCGTTCATTGATTCCCACTATTTACAGGATATACCCTACACAATACATGAACCAAAATCCATTTTATAGTAATATTTATTGGCGTTAACCTCACATTTTTCCCACAACACTTCCTTGGCCTAGCAGGAATACCCCGACGATACTCAGACTACCCCGACGCATATGCTCTATGAAATACAGTATCATCTATCGGATCCCTAATCTCCTTAGTAGCAGTAATTATATTTTTATTTATTTTATGAGAAGCCTTCGCTGCTAAACGAGAAGTTTCATCTGTAGAACTGACCATAACAAATGTTGAATGACTCCATGGGTGCCCTCCCCCCTACCACACATTTGAAGAGCCCGCATTTGTCCAAGTTCAATCAAATTAACGAGGAAGGGAGGAATTGAACCCCCATCAACTGGTTTCAAGCCAGTCACATGACCACTCTGTCACTTCCTTCAAGACATTAGTAAACTCGAAATTACATCATCTTGTCAAGATGAAATCGTAGGTTAAACTCCTGCATGCCTTAAGCTTTAAGCTTAATGGCACATCCCTCACAACTAGGATTCCAAGACGCGGCATCACCCGTTATAGAAGAACTTCTTCACTTCCATGATCATGCTTTGATAATCGTATTCTTAATTAGTACTTTAGTGCTTTACATTATTATTGCAATAGTATCAACAAAGCTTACAAATAAGTACATTTTAGATTCTCAAGAGATCGAGATCGTGTGAACTGTGTTACCAGCCGTAATTCTTATTTTAATTGCCCTCCCCTCTTTACGAATCCTTTATCTTATAGATGAAATTAATGATCCCCACCTAACAATTAAAGCCATAGGTCATCAGTGGTATTGAAGCTATGAATACACTGACTATGAGAACCTAAGCTTTGACTCATATATAATTCCAACCCAAGACCTCAGCCCAGGACAATTTCGACTTCTTGAAGCAGACCACCGAATAGTTATCCCCATGGAATCCCCTATCCGAGTACTTGTATCCGCCGAAGACGTACTACACTCATGAGCTGTTCCATCCCTCGGAGTAAAAATAGATGCAGTCCCAGGACGTCTTAATCAAACAGCCTTTATTGCCTCCCGACCTGGGGTATTTTATGGACAATGCTCCGAAATCTGTGGGGCAAACCACAGCTTCATACCTATCGTGGTGGAGTCAGTTCCACTTGAACACTTTGAAAACTGATCCTCACTAATACTAGAAGACGCCTCACCAGGAAGCTAAACACGGACCTCAGCATTGGCCTTTTAAGCCAAAGAATGGTGCCTCCCAACCACCCCTAGTGAAATGCCTCAATTAAACCCCGCCCCTTGATTTGCAATTCTAGTATTCTCATGACTGGTATTTCTTACCGTCATCCCCACCAAAGTAATAAGTCATACATCACCTAACGAGCCAGCTCCTCTGGACTCTGAAAAACACGAAACTGAACCCTGAAACTGACCATGGCAATAAGTTTTTTTGACCAATTTGCAAGCTCATCCTACATAGGTATTCCACTAATTGCTATTGCAATTGCCCTCCCCTGAGTATTATACCCCACTTCTACATCACGATGAATCAATAACCGCCTTATTACTATTCAAGGGTGGCTTATTAACCGATTTACTAATCAACTTATAATACCACTAAATACAGGAGGTCATAAATGAGCACTTCTAATAGCCTCTTTAATAGTATTCTTAATTACTATCAATATAATTGGACTTTTACCATACACTTTTACCCCGACAACACAATTATCATTAAATATAGGATTTGCCGTCCCACTGTGACTCGCCACAGTTATTATTGGGATACGTAATCAGCCGACAGTAGCTCTAGGCCATCTCTTACCAGAAGGCACACCTATTCCTTTAATCCCCGTACTTATTATTATTGAAACAATTAGCCTCTTTATTCGACCATTAGCCCTTGGCATCCGACTAACAGCCAATCTCACCGCAGGACACCTTCTGATTCAATTAATCGCCACCGCCGTATTCGTTCTGCTCCCAATAATACCCACAGTAGCAATTCTTACGGCCACCGTCCTACTTCTCCTAACACTACTAGAAGTAGCAGTAGCAATAATTCAAGCCTATGTATTTATCCTTCTACTTAGCCTGTACTTACAAGAGAACGTTTAATGGCCCACCAAGCACACGCATATCATATAGTTGATCCAAGCCCATGACCTCTAACCGGCGCAGTCGGAGCTTTACTATTAACATCCGGCTTAGCAATCTGGTTTCACTTCCACTCCATTACACTTATAACCCTTGGACTAATACTCCTACTTCTAACAATGTATCAATGATGACGAGACATTATCCGAGAAGGGACATTTCAAGGCCACCACACACCCCCAGTACAAAAAGGCTTACGCTATGGTATAATTTTGTTTATCACATCTGAAGTATTCTTTTTCCTTGGGTTTTTCTGAGCCTTTTACCACTCAAGCCTGGCACCCACCCCAGAGCTAGGAGGATGCTGACCACCAACAGGAGTCACCACCCTAGACCCATTTGAAGTCCCACTACTTAACACAGCTGTTCTTCTAGCATCTGGAGTTACAGTAACATGAACTCACCATAGTCTAATAGAAAACAACCGCAAACAAGCTATCCAATCGCTAACACTGACAATCTTATTAGGACTTTACTTTACCGCCCTACAAGCCATAGAATACTATGAAGCACCATTCACAATTGCAGACGGGGTCTACGGTTCGACATTTTTCGTAGCCACAGGATTCCACGGACTACACGTTATTATTGGGTCTTCATTCCTGGCCGTCTGCCTACTCCGACAAATCCAATACCACTTTACATCCGAACATCACTTCGGCTTCGAAGCTGCCGCATGATACTGACACTTCGTAGACGTAGTATGATTATTCCTTTATGTATCAATTTACTGATGAGGCTCATATCTTTCTAGTATTTTAAAGCTAGTACAAGTGACTTCCAATCACTCAGTCTTGGTTAAACCCCAAGGAAAGATAATGAATTTAGTTATTACAATCCTAACTATTACATCATCCCTTGCTCTAGTTTTAGCAACTGTATCTTTTTGATTACCTCAGATAAAACCAGATGCAGAAAAACTCTCACCTTACGAATGCGGCTTCGACCCACTAGGATCAGCCCGACTTCCATTCTCATTACGATTCTTTCTAGTAGCTATCTTATTTCTACTATTTGACTTAGAAATCGCCCTACTCCTCCCACTACCCTGAGGAGATCAACTCCACAACCCTGCCAACACCTTTTTATGAGCTATAGCAGTCCTAATTTTACTTACCATGGGTTTAATTTATGAGTGAACCCAAGGAGGCTTAGAGTGGGCAGAATAGGGGTTTAGTCCAATATAAGACCTCTGATTTCGGCTCAGATAATTATGGTTTAACTCCATAAACCCCTTATGACACCCGTACACTTCAGCTTTAGCTCAGCTTTTATACTAGGTCTTATAGGCTTAGCATTTCATCGCACACACCTGCTCTCTGCACTGCTCTGCCTAGAAGGAATAATATTATCCCTATTTATTGCACTAGCCCTCTGAACTATACAACTTGAATCAACTATATTTTCTGCAGCCCCAATACTCTTATTGGCCTTCTCTGCCTGCGAAGCCAGCGCAGGTCTAGCCCTATTAGTTGCCACTGCCCGAACCCATGGAACTGACCGACTACAAAACCTAAATCTCCTACAATGTTAAAAGTATTAATCCCCACGATTATGCTATTCCCAACAATTTGATCATCATCACCTAAATGGTTATGACCTACAGCAACTGCTCAAAGCTTATTAATTGCATTTATTAGCCTTACCTGATTAAAATGACCATCAGAGACTGGATGATCAACCTCCAACATATATTTAGCCACAGACCCCCTATCTACACCCCTTCTAGTCCTAACATGCTGACTTCTCCCTTTAATAATCTTAGCCAGCCAAAACCACTTACACCCAGAGCCAATTAATCGACAACGCCTATATATTAGCCTCTTAATCTCCTTACAAACTTTCCTAATTATAGCATTTGGAGCCACAGAGATTATTATATTTTATATTATATTTGAAGCCACCCTCATCCCCACGCTCATCATTATCACCCGGTGAGGTAACCAAACCGAACGCCTAAGTGCCGGAACCTACTTTCTGTTTTATACCTTAGCAGGCTCACTACCACTTCTAATTGCCCTATTATTACTCCAGCAATCAACAGGGACATTATCAATATTAATCTTACAGTATTCTCAACCACTCACACTTAACTCCTGAGGTCATAGTATCTGATGAGCCGGATGCTTAATTGCATTTCTAGTAAAAATACCGCTCTATGGAGTCCATCTTTGACTACCAAAAGCCCACGTTGAAGCCCCAGTAGCAGGATCTATAGTTCTAGCCGCAGTACTACTAAAACTCGGGGGCTACGGAATAATACGAATAATAATTATGTTAGACCCACTCTCAAAAGAACTCGCCTACCCCTTTATTATCCTAGCCATATGAGGCATTCTTATAACTGGCTCAATTTGCCTACGACAAACAGACCTAAAATCCCTAATCGCATACTCATCTGTAAGTCATATGGGTCTGGTAGCAGGAGGAATTCTAGTTCAAACCCATTGAGGATTTACAGGTGCAATCATTTTAATGATCGCCCACGGACTAGTATCTTCAGCACTATTTTGCCTAGCCAATACCGCCTACGAACGAACCCACAGCCGAACTATGATATTAGCCCGAGGACTCCAAATAATCTTCCCACTAACTGCAGCCTGATGATTTATTGCTAACCTAGCGAATCTAGCACTACCACCCCTCCCAAACCTAATAGGTGAAATCATAATTATTACCACCCTATTCAACTGATCCCCCTGAACCATTATACTTACAGGATTGGGGACACTAATTACAGCAGCTTACTCCCTATACCTATTCTTAATAACTCAGCGAGGACCAACACCAAATCACATCAAAGGACTTTTACCATTTCATACCCGAGAACATCTCCTAATAATTCTCCACCTTGTCCCTGTTATTCTATTAATAACAAAACCGGAACTCATCTGGGGCTGATACTACTAGTAAGTATAGTTTAACCAAAACATCAGATTGTGATTCTAAAAATAGAGGTTAAAATCCTTTTACTCACCGAGGAAGGCCAAAGGCAGTAAGTACTGCTAATACTTATACCCATGGTTAAACTCCATGGCTTCCTTGCGCTTCTAAAGGATAACAGCCATCCATTGGTCTTAGGAACCAAAAACTCTTGGTGCAAGTCCAAGTGGAAGCTATGCACCCAACAACCCTAATCCTATCATCCTCACTAATTCTAGTTATTACAATTCTCATTTGTCCTCTATTAATAACACTTAATAATCCCCCTAAAAGCCCAAACTGGGCCACTGCCCATGTTAAAACTGCTGTAAGCACTGCATTCTTCATCAGCCTTCTGCCACTCACACTATTTCTAGACCAAGGAACTGAAGCTATTATTACTAACTGACACTGAATAAATACAACCCTTTTTGATATTAATATTAGCTTTAAATTTGATCACTACTCCATTATTTTTACACCCATTGCCCTCTACGTGACCTGATCCATTCTTGAATTTGCATCCTGGTATATACACTCAGATCCAAACATAAACCGATTCTTCAAATATTTACTACTCTTTCTGGTAGCTATAATTATTCTTGTAACCGCCAATAACCTATTTCAACTCTTTATCGGGTGAGAGGGAGTGGGTATTATATCATTTCTACTAATTGGTTGATGATACGGACGAGCCGACGCCAATACAGCAGCTCTCCAAGCCGTCTTATATAATCGAGTAGGGGACATTGGACTGATTATAAGTATAGCCTGAATTGCAGCCAACCTAAACTCATGAGAAATACAACAGATCTTTATACTATCAAAAACCTATGATATAACACTTCCACTTATTGGATTAATCCTGGCAGCAACTGGCAAATCAGCCCAGTTCGGCCTACACCCATGGCTACCGGCAGCCATGGAGGGTCCCACGCCAGTCTCTGCCCTACTTCATTCCAGCACTATAGTTGTTGCTGGTATTTTCCTACTCATTCGACTCCACCCAATTATAGAAAACAATAGCCTGGCATTAACAACCTGCCTCTGTTTAGGAGCACTAACCACAGTATTCACAGCCACCTGCGCTTTAACACAAAATGACATTAAAAAAATCGTAGCATTTTCTACATCTAGCCAACTAGGACTTATAATAGTCACAATTGGCCTTAATCAACCTCAACTAGCATTCCTACACATCTGCACCCACGCTTTTTTCAAAGCAATATTATTTTTATGCTCAGGCTCCATTATTCACAGCCTCAATGATGAACAAGATATCCGAAAAATAGGAGGACTACAAAACCTGCTACCATTCACCTCAACCTGCCTCACTATCGGCAGCCTAGCCCTAACGGGAACACCATTTCTATCCGGATTCTTCTCAAAAGATGCCATTATTGAAGCACTAAGTACCTCCCACCTAAACGCCTGAGCCCTTACCTTAACACTTATCGCCACATCTTTCACTGCCATTTATAGTTTCCGGGTAGTATTCTTCGTTACTATGGGCACCCCCCGATTTACCCCCCTATCCCCAATTAACGAAAACAACTTATCAGTAATTAACCCAATTAAACGACTTGCCTGAGGGAGTATTATTGCAGGACTTATTATTACATCAAATTTCCTAACCTCCAAAACTCCCATCATAACCATACCACTGACCTTAAAAATAGCTGCCCTAATAGTAACAATTATTGGCCTACTCACAGCCATAGAACTAGCAGGACTAACCAGCAAGCAATTTAAAACTAACCCTACACCACCACTCCATCACTTTTCAAACATACTAGGTTATTTTCCAATAATTATTCATCGACTAACCCCTAAACTAAACCTGATACTGGGACAATCAATTGCTACACAACTAGTAGATCAAACCTGGTTTGAAGCTGTAGGGCCAAAAGGAATATCCTCTGCCCAAGTTAAAATGGCCAAAACTATTAGTGACTCTCAACGAGGTATAATCAAAACTTACCTAACAATCTTTTTACTATCAACAACCCTTGCCATCTTATTGACAGTAGTTTAAACTGCACGAAGAGCCCCACGACCAAGCCCACGAGTTAACTCCAATACTACAAACAACGTTAATAATAACACCCACGCACTAATAATTAATAAACCGCCCCCGGACGAGTATATTACAGCCACCCCTCCAACATCCCCACGTAATATAGAAAACTCCTTTAACACATCAACAACAACCCAAGACCCCTCATACCAATTCTCCCAGAATAAGCCAACAACTAAACTAACACCTAGTAAATAAATTAAAACATAACCAGCCACAGAACGATCTCCCCAAGCCTCCGGAAAGGGTTCAGCGGCCAAAGCCGCCGAATAAGCAAATACTACGAGTATCCCACCTAGATAAATTAAGAAAAGGACCAAGGACAAAAAAGATCCCCCATGTCCAATAAGTATTCCACACCCCACCCCAGCCGCTACAACTAAACCAAAAGCAGCAAAATAGGGTGCAGGATTAGAAGCCACAGCAACTAATCCAATAATTAAAGCCATCAACAGTAACGATACAAGATAAGTCATAATTCTTACATGGATTTTAACCAAGACCAGTGACTTGAAGAACCACCGTTGTTATTCAACTATAAAAACCCACTAATGGCAAGCCTACGGAAAACACACCCCCTAATCAAAATCGCTAACCACGCACTAGTTGATCTACCAGCTCCTTCTAACATCTCAGTCTGATGAAATTTTGGATCACTTCTAGGATTATGCCTGGCTACACAAATTATCACAGGATTATTTCTAGCTATACACTATACATCTGATATTTCCACCGCCTTTTCCTCAGTCGCACATATCTGCCGTGATGTTAATTACGGATGACTAATTCGAAGCATACATGCTAACGGGGCATCATTCTTCTTCATCTGCCTCTATTTACATATTGCCCGAGGATTATATTACGGGTCCTATTTATACAAAGAAACCTGAAATATTGGAGTTATCCTTTTCTTACTAGTAATAATAACAGCCTTTGTGGGCTATGTCCTTCCATGAGGACAAATATCATTCTGAGGCGCCACAGTTATTACTAATTTATTATCAGCGATCCCCTATGTAGGAAATGCCCTAGTACAATGAATTTGAGGAGGATTCTCAGTAGACAACGCAACCCTAACCCGATTCTTCGCCTTTCACTTCCTGTTCCCATTTATTGTTGCCGCAGCAACCCTCATTCACTTACTGTTCCTACATGAAACAGGATCAAACAACCCCACAGGCCTAAACTCAAACGCAGATAAAATCACCTTCCACCCCTACTTCTCCTACAAAGACCTGCTCGGATTCGTAATTATACTGTTAGCCCTCACATCCCTATCACTATTCTCCCCCAATCTGCTAGGAGACCCGGACAACTTCACCCCAGCCAACCCCCTAGTTACCCCTCCCCACATTAAACCCGAATGATACTTTCTATTTGCCTACGCCATTCTACGCTCAATCCCAAATAAACTTGGAGGAGTTTTGGCCCTCCTATCCTCCATTCTTATTTTAATACTAGTTCCCATCCTACACACATCGAAGCAACGAGGACTAACATTTCGGCCCGCCACTCAGCTCCTCTTTTGGGCACTAGTCGCAGATATATTCATCTTAACATGAATTGGGGGGATACCAGTGGAACACCCCTTTGTTGTCATTGGACAAATTGCATCCATCTTATACTTCGCACTATTCCTAGTCCTAATACCATTAATAGGTTGACTAGAAAATAAAGCAATGGCATAAGCTTGCCTTAGTAGCTTAACTTAAAGCATCGGTTTTGTAATCCGAAGATAGGAGGTTAAACCCCTCCCTAGCGCCAGAACAAAGAGATTTTAACTCTCACCACTGGCACCCAAGGCCAGAGTCCTAAATTAAACTATGTTCTGGCATGAATGATATAGTACATATATGCATAATATTACATTAATGATATTATGCATATATGTATTATCACCAAAATTTTATTTGAAACATAAAGCAAGTACTAACCTCTAAGCTATACACAAAGCATTGGTTTTTGAACCACCATGCGAATCCATCTAAACTTTGGGTCCTTGCCCTAACTAACAGTCATACCTCAAAATTTTATCTTGAATGACTCAATAATTCTATTTAAGAAACATGATTAATGTAGTAAGAAACCACCAACTAGTTTATCTAATTGCATATCATGCATGATAGAACCAGGGACACTACTGTAAATAAGGTATATTATTAATTATTCCTTGTATCTGGCAATCACTTTCACGGACTTGGCATGTTTATTCCATCCTAGAGCTTTATATCTTGCATCCGGTTACTAGTGTAGTTCACTCGTTCAATAACCCCACATGCTTCGCGGTTCTCTTAGATGCATATGGTTCCTTTTTTCTTTTACCTTTCATCTTACATTTCAGAGTGCAGTATCAACTGTTAAATTAAGGTTGAACATTTTCTCTTGATTGTGATAATCTAATGAAAGATCTGAAGACATAAACTTAAGAATTACATATGTTTATCTCAAGTGCATAATATACTATTACTCAACACATACTTATACTATATGCCCCCTTTTGGTTTCCGCGCGTTAAACCCCCCTACCCCCTACGCTCAGAAAATCCTGTTATTCTTGTTAAACCCCTAAACCAAGAAAGGCTCGACCAAACGCATCAAAGCTAACGAATTTTGGTGGTGTTAACTTATGCCATCACATATTATATATAACATCCAAATTTTATTTTAACTCTTTTTTTTTCGCTAATAAATGGCCTAAAAATTTCAATTGAAAACGTTAATAAAATCTCAATACTAAAATTTCGAACACAAATTA